CTATAAAGCTGCTCTACCTGGCACTCACTGCTCATTGCCTTCTTTCTTGTAGACTGGTAAGATGAACGAGAGCCTGTGCCTTTTCGACTTTCTAGGCATGATCTTGCGACTTTTGGAGTCTACCTTTGAGCGCCTGAATCAATTCAACAAAAAGAGGTCAAATCCCCTAGTTGGGCTGTCTTCGAGCAAGCTCTTAGCTTTCATCGTGAGTTAGAGAGGAATTGAGGATGATCCAGCTAAGGTGAAAGCCATTGTGAATCTATGCCGTCACCTCGTAACCTCAAAGAATTGCGTAGTCTGTCGGGCCGGCTCCAGCCTTTGATCTCAAAAGCTAGAACTCGATGTCAATCCTTTTACCGTCAAGACGCAAACTTTGTTTGGACGCCAAAGGACAAAGAAAGAGGATTCCTCAAGCTTGATCTCATCTTTCTTATGTCTGCTCCCGTCTTGTCGCCTCCTATTACTGGTGGGCCACTCCTGCTTTTCGTGTTCACCACCGACGACATTTCCCTATTTTGGGATGTTATGGCAAAAGACGATGACTCTTGGAATGAAAGATAAGCCCATTGACTACCTCAGACCTTGCTCGCAAAGACTATCCACCCTCAGCATTTGGTACTGAGGAGAGCCAGCCATTAAGCACAGACCCAAGCTAAGCAAGAGAATTAACTAACCCCAAGGGATGATCTCGGATTGAAAGTCCAAGGGGGTATGATCAAAATAAAGATAGGATGGATTGTCAGTAATTGTGAACGAAGCAGCGGGCATACCAGAAATGGATTGTCAGGAATGGTAGATGGAGCAAGGATGCATAACAGGCTTAAAAGACGACACAAGTGGGACGCACTGAGGCCGAGCTTTCCTCTACTACTCATTGGGGAGCTAGCATACGAAATTTTCCGTTGAAGGCTTCAACTATCAGGGCGGCCATTGCGAGCGATATTCACTTTCAAGAGTCATGAGCCTACGCCTATATCATTACTCTCGAAGAGCTCATCAAAGAGCTAAGGGATGAGAGGAAGTGGAATTTCTTTCAACTAGAACATTTATTACAACATCTTACAACACTGAATATTACAGAAAATAACAGGGAATTCGGTAAGGGGATAGAAGCACATCCTGCACCCGATATGTCAAAGCAGCTTGAAGACCTGCAACTTGCGCATACTGAAAGGGAAAAAGCAGGCCAATTCACGCATCTTCCGCAGAGTACCAGAAAAGCCCTATGAGCTAACTTTCCATTTGACGGCAAAAGAGCAATCGGACCTATGAAAGTAACATCTTTGACTAATATACACGGGCTTCTGAGAGGATTCTTTAATCAACCAAAACCTGCAACAGAGTCCTTAATTTCTACCACTTAAAAGTTGAGAGAGGCTCCATTCCCAATGGCAGAAGAAGGATGCAAGCTGGAAGGACTTGGACAAGATATTCTTCACTTGCACAGGAGATGCAGCGTCGGACCCTCTACATGGGTGTGCTATAAAACTAGGAGAAGAACAGAACTAAACGGATCATACTCCGGTCCGTACATATGATTCGAGTTTGTGCCTTCTTCATCTTCTTGCTTTTCCTGTCTTCGAACTTCCCACTTCGCGAGCCTTCACTGCCCCATTCTCTAGCTTTTCTCACTCTTTCCCCTCGCCTTCACTTCTTTCTCACGATCTACTAAAGTATAGGGTAAGTAGCTTCTTGGTTCTACTCCAATTCGTGAGATAGATAGACTGGGTGAAAATCCATTCCTAGGGTAGCCTACTCTTAGAGCTAGAAGGAAGTCAAGTAATGGGGCAGACGTAGCTCACTTCTTTATATACTTACTTATGAATAGAGGTTAGCGAATCTAAGATGTGGTGACCTCCCTCTCTAACTTGTTTGTTGTAGACTTCAGGGACCCTTTCACTGATCTCATCTGTCCATTTCTTCCAGAGGCTAAGGAACGGAGTCGAGACCGAATTCAAGCAAGCCAAGGAAAGCCAGAAGGAGGTTCTAGTCTCTTACCCTTTCCAGTAAAAAGCTTTCTTGCCGTGACCAGGAGCAGGAAACGACTAGGAGACCAGGAACTCACAATTTGATTTAAACTCAGGAAGCGCGTGAATCCACTCATTGCTCTTCCTGAAAGCGAGTAAATCTATCATTCAAGCTTTAGCTTGGCTCGAAAGACTAGGGAATAGGGCCAATAGCTACCGGATCATATCCTTGCACCGACATCCTAGCTTACTTGGATCAGAGCTCCCTAGCTGACTGATATAATAGCGAACAGTTCATAGCTCTAAAGGCTAGATACCCAGGATAGATCACCAGCGTCAACCTATTATGCATTGCAGCTTATCCGCTGCAGCTCTTAGGTCTTGGTAGCTAGTGGGAATGTAGGATAGCTCAAGTAAGTAATAGACTGACACCAGTGCCTCTGATAAGAAAAAAATAGGTCCACATGATCAACCTAAAAGGTTTTCTATGGCTATTCTCTGCCTGAGCAAATGATGCTTTCAGGAAGGACGAATGCAATTACGAGTGACGTCTGCTTGGAGTTCCCGCTTTATTTCCCGCTGGTCAGTCAATGGGAATACAGGATCTCAGACTTTCTTCCTATTGGCGAATGCTAGTCTCTTGTTGTTACCGATGTCGGCTCCATGGGCTTTGTCTAAACTAACCGAGTAGCTAGAGTATAGTTAGTAGCTAGGGAAGATAGCCCAGGGAAGAGACCCATACATGAGGGCGAAACCAAGATACAAGAGTTCGCAACCATTTGAAGGAATAATATGAATAAGATAAAACGAATAGCCAAACCGATATCCAAGAGAATACCACCTTAAAGATAAAGAAATACCAGAAAGCCATACCAGCTTGAATGCAACAAGGGGAAGAACCAATGATCGTATTGAGTCCCTCACCATGAAAGTAAAGAGACTCAGGGGAGATCCAGCAAGTGAATCAACTGACTCTCTTGAAAACGGGATGACTCCTCCACTAAGATGAGTGAGCGGACGAAGAATTAGCAGGGACTCCTTCAAGGACGGGGTTGAGTGGTGTTGATGCGGGCAAGGAGACTCCTGCTTTCTGGGCCTAGTCTGATACATTCGGATACAACTAGTGGGTAAAAGGTCTAGTTGTCCACAGGACCCTTACGCGCCAAAAGCCAAGCAGTGAAGTTCGTACTTGGCCTGGATGGTGATGGTACGGCAAAGGTAGAAGGGTCTTCCTCACAAGTGAGGATTACGATTCAACTACAACCGGGACAGTTCAATAATCGGCAGGGCCCAGTTAGTTGACGGGCTACCTCTCATATAAAGTGGAAGTGCGCTACTTCACAAGGTCGCCTTACGCGACCAACTCCAAGCATGGCAGTTCGGACGATTGATTACTCGACGGTAGGGTTCTGGGGGGAAGGTAGCGACTTACCCCTTCGACTTCTAACTGAAATTCCTTGAGAGTCAAAAGTCAGAGTTGCTCCAGGGTGTAGGCTTCTACTTGTGTAGCGGGTATCGCGCTTCTACTTGGTGTCTTTTCATACCAGAGTCTTCCGCTTGCACCCCGTGGTGCAGGGTTGGTCTCGGGTTCTCCTTCTCTGGTTGCGGGGTCACTTCCTTCTGTTTATATTCCTTGGGTATAGGTCAAGTGAGGTTGCTCCTGACAAAGGCTTGCAGACCTTACAACAAGACCGGAAGCACCCGCCTGTTCGGGTTCCTAGATAGTACAGGTACGCTAAAGGTAGCGAGGGGCTCTTTCGCACAGTCTCTACTGCAGGTATTCCACCGGTGACTGTTGAAATAGCCATTGTTGCTAGTTAGCCTGGATTGCAGGATCTGGAAATGGTGAACTACCTGGGTGCCTGAACCTTTCTTAAATGGGTTCTCCGTCCCTTCTTGGTCTTCCTAGTCCCCGGCGTAGTAAAGACAAGTATCTCCTTCTCGGAAGTATCCTCCGCCAACCACTGATGTGAGTGAATATCTACCTAATCCCGAAATTGAACCAAGCCGTAGCATTCGCTAGTGAGCTTAAGGTTTCAAGCAGCTCTTTCTGCTCTCCCATTTTCAATGGGCTTTGTTTCTTTCCTTAATTGCTTTGTTCAAAGTATCGGATCTCTTTTGGGTTGAGCAACCGACGGAATTCCTCGTCAGCCATGATGGTTGGTGTGCTTTACCTGCCTGCATGGAATGAAGGAATATATCAGCATCTATTTATAGAATGATACATGATACATGGTGTATGATGAGGTGTGGACAGGCGTTTATCCTGAGTGCAACATTGGTGAAAAGTCTACCATAGGCGTTAGTGCCTAAGGGTGAAAAGGATATCCTAGGTGTTAATGCCCAAATAACTAAGAGAGTTCTCTTAGGTGTTGGTACCTGCTGGTAAGAGAGCGTCCTACACATTAGTGTCTAGGGATTGCAGATATTTTCTTAGGTGTTGGAATTGAAAGATATGAAAAGATTCTTATAGGCCCTAGCTTGATTGAAAATGGAATCCTCAGTGTTAAGGATTCTTGGTGGCAGCAGAAATTAGGCACTAGTGCCCGTAGAGTTAGAGCTTTGAGAAAGCATTTTAGAGTCAAACTTCTCCTTGAAGGGTATCTTAACTTTGGGATGGCGGGTCCCCATTGAAAGGAACCTCGAGAGAATCTTGGGGTAAAAAGGTGTCAACAGTCCTGAACTGCAAGGCAAGGAACGGTACCTTAACCTTGGTGTGAAGGGAGTCCCAGCCTTGGAAAGGCATCACGGGTTAGAATGGAAATGTGTTTTAGATTTGGAATGGAGAGAGCATTCATTGTTGGACCGGACGGACCAGCGTTCGACAACACACTAACACTTGCTTAAATCATGCTTTGTTGGTATGGCTTTCTTCCTATGAACCCTTTACCCTTGCCTTACCTTTAATTAAGTCCATACAACCTATGACCTTCAGAGCTAGGCATGTTAGCCCTAGACCACTTTCTGAGCTAATTGCCTTAGTGCGTTGGAGGGTTACTTTACCTTTCAGAACCGGATCACCTTACTCTTGACTTTATTACTGCTTTCACCCTAGGAGATGGATTGATGCCCAACCCATCGAGAATTCCAGCCAGGAAAGAAAGATCGGCAGAACGGGGACTCTCTTTAGGAAGAAATGAAAGACTGGCTAGCTCATCTTGGCTTGGATCAGGAAGGGTCCAACCTATTCTATTACACAACCGAGTCTCTGAAACAATCAGTTTAGACTAAGATGTCCTCCTACTAAGGCCTTAGACCATCTCGAGCGAAGGTTTTGATTACTCCCTTATGCAGCCTAGAAGCGCTGGGAAGGTATTCTGAAACATATACAAAAAGAACCTATGAGGAAGACCTTGCTCTCAACATAAGAGATGGAAGCTACAACTATTGGGATAGCAGCTACGACTATCGAGTGAGTAAGAAAAGGAATTAGCAGTGGGCGCATCTTCGTCAAATATTTGCAAATTGAATGCAAAATGGACTCTTTCCTTTACCTTTCTTAGTGAGATGAGCCTTGATGGATCTAAGACTTCTTAGCGGAGGTTTAATATTAGTAGGCGTATTTCCCACTACTCCCTTTAGGAAGAAGCGAGCTTAAGTAGGTAGGTTCATATTTCAGGGATCCTTTCTTAATGACTAGGTGTATGAGTTCCCTAGCCTTCCTCTTTGTACTTGACCGTTCTTGTCAACGTACTTGAAACACTGGTGCAAAGTTGAAGGTACAATGCCGTTTGCATGGATCCACGGCCTTCCCAGCAAAAGGCTGTTGTAAGTCTCGTTCTCGATCACGTAGCAAGTGACTTCTGTCTTAAGATCTGCAATCTGGCACTTGAGGCGAATCTTGCCCATAGCTTTCTGAGACTCAGCGTTGTACCCTGGGTCTTAGTGCTGCTCAGCTTCCTGGTGAGTATCCCGACCTTCCTTCCCGTTTTTAGGGGTATAACATTTAGGGATGCCCCCGGATCTACTTGCACTTGGCGGAGTTTGACTTCACCAATCTATCCTGAAAGGTACAGTGGACGATTATGGTGAAGGTCCCCAAACAACAAGTCTTCTCGAGAAAATGTGAGGTCTGGCTCCTCCGCCTTCATCTTCTATTGTATGCCTCGGTTCTCTTCTTGAGGTACATCATTCACTTGTATCTGGTGTACATGGGGTGCATGGGGTGCATACTTATCGGCTTCTGATAGAGCCTTGACCTTGTCGGATGTCAGGTGACAACCTCAACAAGTCATACATGGTAATTCTAGCTGGGACATTAGCGAGTTGTGCTAAAAAATCATAATCGAAAGGCTCATCTAAGCCGGGCAATGCTTTATTCTTCACCGTGGGGATTCGACCGTCTCGGGACATTTTCGGTGGTAATCAAGCCCAGAGCGGGTTCCGTCTACATCATTTACACTGACTAGGGTCGGTGTCTCTTCAGAATCAGACTTTGAAGCGTCCTCAACCCCAAGACGGATATGGCACACTGACCATGTTACAGGACTGTACAAGTGACATAGGCAAGAAATCTCCAAGTGTCATAGGGGTTCTAGCAGTGCCCCCGGTACTTTTGACGGAAGGGGAGAGAGAGACCTACTAGCCAATGTAGGGGGTTACCCACCGGTAGTCTAGGAAACTAGTTCATAATAGAGAGGTGGACTCAAACGAAAAGTAAGGGAAAGCCCAGTCAGAACAAGAATTCCTCTATTAGATAGGAGAGAGAGGGAAGAACCTATTCTATTCCTAAATCAGTTGTTGACTACGATGTGCAGCTACTAGAGGGTCATTCCTATACAGGAGATGCACCAATTAATGCGTATAGCAGATAGTACGCAGGATGAACACAACCCTATTAGGTTACAAAACTCAAATCTATTTGTTGCACTAAAGGCATAAAACATAAATAGAGGCATAAATAGAATAATTCCTCTTCTACTCTTCTAGTAGATCCAATCCAGACAGATCTAGTATACGTACAAGAATAAGAAGGGGTCTTCCCCTAGGTGAGGGGATTGTGCTACTTGCTTTTCTCTTAGTTTCATAATAGGTCTTTCTCTTTTTCTTTCTTGTTCCGTCCTGCGCTAAGCAAGCGAGTCTTTCATTCCTTGCTCAAGTAAGTGAGGACAAGCCCCTTTCATTTATCTGGATCTGCCTATCCTCTCCAACAACCTCTTCTGGTAAACAATATGTACTCAGACTAGAGCCGGCTGTTACACAGCTGCTTAGTCATCCCTCGATGAAATACAGGAAAAGGGTAGCCCCATTCTAGTCTGCTTTTGACTCAAGAAAGCTTAGACCTCGTCTGAAATAGCAATCGAACCAAAGCTGGTCGGCAATGGCTTGGCCTTTTATCGTCTTCTGCGTTACATATATCATCTCATATTCTGTTCTGTCAACAGCATCTGCCACCGTGCGATTCTTCCTGTCAAAGAGGGCTTTTCAAATATGTACTTGAGTGGGTCCATTCTGGCAACTAGCATGGTCGTATAATTGAGCATGTAATGTCGAAGACGATTTGCGGCCCAGACTAAGGCGCAACATGTCCTTTCCAGAACGGAGTATCGGGACTCATAGTCGGTGAACTTCTTGCTGAGAGATGGCCTGCTCCTTCTTTCCTGTCTCGTCGTGCTGCCCTAGTATACATCCCATTGATGTTTCCAGGACCGTGAGATAGATGAGTAGGGGCCTTCCTTCATCTCTCTTTCAAGTTTAACCTTCTCTTTTGTTTCATTTCTTCTGGACCTTTCTGTTTTCCTCGTTTGCCAGCGGTGTGAACCGCGTCCGTTGCTGCGATCGCCCGGGGATCGCCTTTTCTTGCTGCCATGAGTGCCCCTTTCTCAAACTTTTCTCTAATATAAGGGCTGCCCTTTGCTGCTATTACATGAGCTTGAAAGAGCTTTCTTTATTTAGAACACTTCTCTCTTTCTCAGAGCAAGTGCTTCTGCCTCATCCTGTTCCTGAACGGGGGGTACGCTCGCCCCCCTGTTACATTGCCTTTTTCTATCTTTTTGATATCCTTCTCAAACAAAGTAGTCGAGTTCGCGAATCTCAACACAGAGCTCCTCATCGGTTCCATGAAGCCCTGACGAAAGACCTGAGCTGCTACTAAGGTAAACTTGAGCTACGGCAAGTAAACTACTTCTCTTCGCACGAGTCTACACGCTTCTTGCAAGAAAGTGACACTTCCTAACGGAATGTTACACCCCTAAATGAGATAGGACGACAGCTTTCATAATAATTCCATAAACACCTAGCGGGCAGCTTTATCTAGCGTACCGCCCTGCCATAGTCGCGAGAGAGCAGAGGCGAGCTGTTTGTACTTCAGTAAGAACAATCTTTCTACTTCGACAAGGGAAAATATAAATAAAGAGGAGATATGACCTCTTATAAAACTACTTTTCCTTTCTATATGATAATAATAGAACAATTCTTCGATGTCGGCAACCTCTTCTATGACCTGCTTTATGGGCTCAGCCAAGCTTCCATCCGGACACGAGGAACCGTTGTTATCAGTAGCACGCGAGATCTTATAAATGAAGCAGCCTTCACTCCACTGTCATTGCCGGTCTTTCTCTTTCTGTTTATAGACTTTTCCTTTGGAAAGAAGCGATTGAAGAGTTTACTTCAGACCGATAGATAAGAGTACAGCTATAACAAGGCAAGGGAGAGATTCGATTCGCTGTTATAGAAAGAGCAGATCGATATCCCTTTGCCTTATTGAGCCTGAATTTGAGCAAGGAAGGCCTATAGGTAGGATGCCCTATTCGATTGCTTTAACACGACTTTTGCTTAAACAAATAGGCCTACGAGATGAAATAACATAAGGAGCAACTAGAACAAGAGGAATGCTGCTTACCGAAGGACCTATCGCCTGCCCTTTTCTTCCTTTTCCCTACACCCCTTGTGGCACACCCTTTTCCATAGACCGAGAAAGGAAAGACAGCACGCCGAGAGAGCTGCTAACAAGGGCAGATATTGAAATAAAGTAATTCGTAGGCCGATTGATCGACCAGTTACAGGGCCGAAGACAGGGCAAGAAGAGATAGATCTCATTTAAAAGAAGATCGATTCACCAAAGCGATTGATCCAGAAGAGTGACTGGCAGATCTATTTCAAGAGAGATTCGCGCTTGGACCAGACCATCCCTTGATCCTAACCCTCGGAAAGAGCATTTGTGGCATCAATTGCTTTTCCACTCCGTCGAGTTCAAGCAAAAGGATAAGGGTGCAGACTTCCTAATCAATAGGCACGGACAGGTAGGAACGAAGTTATTATATTAAATTACAAGGGCTTGGCTAGTCTGCTCTTTCTGTTGTTCCTATGCCCGTTTTACGTGCTGAGAGAGACGTCGATTCGTCCTATAAGGTAAGGGGTTCCCTAAGGGGCGGGCTAGGCGTCATAAGAATGTATTCTATGGGCAGCTAGACTCATTCTCTTGTGAGTCAGTCACTCTCATTTCATATGTAAGTAATTCACTTTCATCCCTTGCCCCGATGAAATCCCTAGCCCAATGCGCGCTGTTAAAACGGTTGAAAAAAGTCTTATCTTACTTGCTCTAGTGGCTGGCAAAGGCCAAACCCAGAGGGGGCTCAGGAATTCACTAATAACATATATAGGGGATAAAGGATAGATGAAAGAATAGCTAATGCCTCCTCTATTATCGGTCGACACCGAGACCTTACCTCTTTTTTCCAGGTATGTGCCGCTTTCCTAAAAAAAAAGAGAGTCCCCGTTCAGGTTTTATATCGGCATAGACTGACTATGAATCTAACTCCGGAACCAAGTAGGTATCTCCGTGAAGTGGAAGAAGGAAAGCTTCCCTTTGCAGCCTAACTCCGAAGGAATGAATCCGCTATCCCCTTCCAAAGGTCGAGTTTGATTAACTGTATCCAAGAAGTATACATATGATCCGCTGATGAAGGAAACTCATGGCCGGGTCTATCTTGCTCACGTCTTAGACTCCTCGCCTATTGTTGGTCTTGGAGGAGTAGTCACGTTCTTCGGGAACAGAGTACTAAGGAAGGCAGTTTGGACATCGACGGGTACCTACTGTTACAGAGGATGCATCAGAGTACTATTTCCGCTTTGAGTTTGACCGTACTAATCAGATCATTGAGCGCTTGCTGCTTGGGAGAGTCTGGTAGAGAGCACTTGTACTCCTCGAGAGATGTCTGAGAGGGGAAAGTCTACCAGAGAGTATGACGACCAGTTGGAGATAGAGATTCGAGATCTGAGTTCACATTTCCACTTCCTCCACCGATGGTCGGACCAGTGAGCCCGGTGGGATATACTGATCATGTAGGAGTTCTGAGGGTTTGCTTCAGGCGCTTGAGCCGAGCTATGGAGCATACCATTCTGCAGATGCGTGATGAGACTCGTGATGAGAAAGTGGAGGTCAGAGATCTGAGAGCTGCTACTGCGTCCTTTGAGACTGAGAGGAGTGACTTCCGAGATAGACTGTCAGCAGCTCATGAGCATAGACGCGCCCTAGAGAGCCAGGTTGCCGAGCTGGAGGCTAAGAGACAAATAAGAAGGAGTTCAGACTTGATCACGTAGGTTGCTTGGATTGGAAAAGAAGTCCGGGTTCAGTCATCGCATTTAGGTTGATTCCTTACATTTCGAATCGCTGTTCCATACTAAGGAGGAAGTCAGTCAGAGTGTCCACTTTGAAGGCAGCCTATGACCAGTTACAGTGGGCACTCATTAGTAGTCAGCCTTCGCGAAAGGAATGACCCTAGCTCATACAGAAAAGGAAGAAAGAGACACTCTATTGCCAGAAGGACCGATCCAAGGCCTATGTGCTCCAACCTGGTCCCCCACTGGTGGGCACTAACAACAACCTCCTGTCTATGGGTCATGGGTAGTGCTGTTGGTAAGGCCTGCTTCCCTGTAGTTCTGTTCTCTCTAGGGCGGTCGTGGGTCCAGGCTCGGATACCCAGTCTCAGTTCCAAGTTCGGAGTCGGAGTCAGATTCTCAGAGAGTCTCCCGGGCTGCGCCGCCCTCGTGAGCTTGCTTTGATCGGCTGAGGCCTCGTTTCCAGCTTGCATGTGTTAAGCATATAGCTAGCGTTCCTTTCGTCTTTGTGACTTTCTTTGGAAAGAGTGACAGATTTACAGTTGAAACACCCAAGCATTCGATCTCGTATTATCTCCTCCGTATTCTCCATTTCATTCAATGCCTAAACCACCGCCCACAGAGTCAAGTGGTTCCGGATAATTCTTAATTTTCGATCTTTTAACGAAAAGAAAGGTAAGAGCAGACAGAGGCAGCTGCAATGCATATCCTAGGAATTCTGAAACCTGCCTTCTAGTGTGATGGGGCACTCTTTCTTCCATTGTATCAGACTCTCGTACTAGCCCTACAGCTGGCACTACGAAGTCGAGAGCTGCAGATCGACAAACCTCTGCCCGCTGCCCTACACTCGATCTATGGTCAAAGTATGTGTCGTAGTGAATACTCTTCTCTACCGTGAAGTGATTCATACCTAAAAAAAATGGGAATGCAATCCTGCCCGTACCATTCCCTTAATGGGTCTACTCCACGTCACCAGTCTGACATCTAGATTGTCGCTGATCACAGGATGTCCAACATCCCAATATTCATTATGGCTGGTACGGCCCGATCACAACTAAAAGAAAATGGCTCGTGCTTTATAGGTTCAGGTACAAAAAAGTGATTCCCTTTTCCCAAAGAAGCGCAAAAGAACTCGCTCATCACTACTCCTTCTAAAGAGTATGTTGTCGAGCGCACTGGATCTATTGTGGATTACCTTACTGACATTCCTTGGAGCTTCGTATCGCGCTTCCATGTCAAACCTGGACCTTGTTGAAGACTAGTAAAAGATAGGGCCTTTCTTTTCACAGGAGTGAATAATGAAGCGAACCGGCCACTCGATTCCTGATTTCTTAACAGGCCAGGTGATCTCTTTCCTTTCCCAAAGCCTAAACTCGAGTTTCAAGTCATGTGCGTTCCAGACGTTAAGGAGAAAGTGGCAACTCGAATCTTCTCAAATGTTACCATATCGGCTGTCTGCTGACCACTTCCCGCTCTCTCTCTTCTTTCATTTCTTCTTTTCCATTCTCGTCTTTGGCTAAGGTCTCAACGAGCCTCGCCTACCGAACCACCCCTACCGATCCTTTCCTTTCAGCTGTTCGCTAAGAACTGTCTAAATCTAAAGGTGGAATGAAGCGCCAGCGCTAGCTAGTTCAATTCAACGGGCAGGAAGATTGGATTTGTTATATGGAATGAAATGGATCCCCCTTTCTTCACCTGGATTCTGATCTAGAGGCCTTCAAGACCGATTGAAAAGGGAGTTTTCTCCCCTTATCTAAGTCATTCTTGCCCGCTCTTTCGAACCTTTGACTGTACTCTTTCCCAACCGAATCTTCAAACCTACGGTCCGGCTTTCTCTCTCAACCGACCGACTAGTGATCCCAACTACGAAGATGATGGCAAGCAATGATGACGATGATGAGACAGTCTTCGCCTCAAGCCTTAAACCATTCCTGAACTTATGAAGGGAAGCCCGTGGGCTCTAAAATGATTTTTGTACCAATCTCTCCTTCCTTTGTGATCGGTACGAATGGAACTTAGCCAAAGTCTTGCCAAGTGGAATTTGCTAATTGGGCCCACTATTGCCACTGTCTAGTCTAAGAAGGCAAGCCAGTTCAAGCTACAGCCTTATTCCAGTCCTACTTTAAGCTAGAAATGCGATTCGATCTCTTTCTTTCACTGTGTTTGAACTGCCTTATGAAAGTTCACTCCGATAAGCGATACTCCACTAAGGGTTCCGGCTCCTCTGTTTGCGAAGCCTTCGTGGACAGGTCATGAGAAGTACCCCGCCCCGGGTCAGAGACATAAGCTTGCGCTCAATAGCCGACCGCTCTACCGCTGAGCTATTGAGGTGGGCGGGCTGAGTGGCTTAAGGCATTGGTTTGCTAAATCGACATACAAGAAGATTGTATCATGGGTTCGAATCCCATTTCCTCCGTCTTTCATTTCACCGGTAAAGTGGTTGTGCGCTACAAGCTACAGCCGGAAAAGAAACCACAACAACTCAAAAGCTGTGCTCGGGCGCCTATCAAGGGCCCCCTTCGCGCCGCTTTGCCCCGAAACAGCCATTTTTTACACCTGAAAAACGAACTCTTAGATATGACGCTCTCGGGAGCCTATACAGGACCCCGTAACTGCGCTGCTCTTGGGGACGCTGCTCTCGGGAGCCCATTTAGGACCCCCTTCGCTTCGCTCCTCACCAGAGGAATAAAGAAGAAATCCCACGAACTGTTCCCGGAAAAACCTGGCCCACATCCAGAAGAGAGAAGAAAAAAGCTTCCTAAAAAAGGGAAGAAGTGAAAAATTAAGTAAAAAGAGAAAAATGGACAGACGACAAACGCTCATTTCCTTTTATGATTCTTTTTCTGCTTTAGCACAGTTTATGTGGAATCATAGGGAAGAAAACCCTGAAATTAATGCCCTGTGTCAGCGTGCTGTAGATTCTGGTAAGAACTGCCTCTATGCAAAAGTTTCAGAACTTATGAACCTTCGCAATTATCCCCTACCCAATAATTGGACCCTCCCCGCTTTTTGCGATGAGATCATTGATACACAAAACTTACCTATTCTCTCTAATGCAATCAGAGATGTTTATGTGAATGGGATCACAAGTGACTTTCACCTACAAGCCGTAGCCGTCTTAACTAATATTACGGGAGGAGGGGGATTCTAGCACTATATGTGCCCCGGACGTAGTCATTATAAATAAGTAAGAGAGGCGAACCGGGTAAACAAAGTCACGATCAGTGTGAGGTTGAAATCTATATGGTATTTTTTTACCTATAGACGCGCTGGTTCGAGTCCAGCTCGTGACAAAGGGCTACCTTTTATCTTAAGAGAATCTCGATATCCTCACTGAACACAAAAGTGAGGAAAGGTTCTTAGCCAACGGTGACCGGCCTTAGTAAAGTCAAGGCACTTTTTGGCGATGGTTTTTCGATCCGATCTCTCACTTGAAGAAAGAGAGCCACTTATATTATTAGCAATAATGAGAAAGTGCTTTTTTGAGGGTAATCTTCCAAGTTTTATTTTTTTTTCTTTATTCTAGCTTGGAAATCGGGTTGATCCATTGTCGCGATAGATGACTACCGGAAATCCCTGCCTTGATCGTTTTCGGAAAGCGCCTTCCCCTTTTTGGTTGGTTTAAGGGGCGAGAGGGGGCGTGGAACTACTACTACGATTCTCATTATTCTCATTTCGCTTTATACTAAAAAGAGGAAGACGGAAAAAGGTTAATTAGAAACAAATTGTGCAAAGAGGCGATTCATGACTCCAGCATAAAAAACATTACATTAATCCCGGAGCTGTGTGATTGAGACAGCTCTAAGATCTTGTTCGTAGTTTCCATTTAATAAGTTGTACTCAGTGCTTTCACTGAGAAATGTTTGGGAGAAGGATAGTGCACCATTAGTTGAACCATCTCTCTCGGATCTCTCGGAAAGCCTTTGGGTTGTGGGGGTTTCCTTGAGGCATGGTTTGAGCCCTGGTGCGGAGCTCGGTAGTAGTCTGACTTCGGGAAGAGAACGGTAGGAAAGCAGTAAGGAAAGCACCAAGCAAGGAAAGCACTCAGCTAAAAGCATTACAGCAATCCCAGCCCGCAACAGCAAGAAAAGCAGTCCCTACTGCCGCGTCAAGCTAGGCCTGAAACCTCCAAAAGAGAAAAGGAAAGCGCTGTTAACAGCAGGAAGAGCAGTCCGTACCGCAAGCCGTACCATAATATTCGTGCAGAGGCATTCGAGTTCATTGAGAATTAAATTGAATCTCTTGATGGAATGCGGGATGCCTTTCAGCGTAATATTTTGGAGGGAACATTAAATTCTTTTCTTAATGACATCCAACAAAATGGGCTTCTCCTTCTAGTGCTTCTATTTCCCCTAGGTATCACTCTTTTTTTTTTTGTCTTTTCGTCTTATCTATATGGATAGAGCAAGCAAGGATTCGAATGGATATCTTTTCCCGACTAGCTCTTATCTCATGGGAGCAGACGCAGATTTAGGATTCTTATAATGTAATGTCTGCACCTTCTTCTCTATCTGGGTATAGTAGCTTTCCTTCTTCGTGGACTCTTAGTTAAATAATGAAATAAGTTGTCTTTCTCTTTTGCTAGCTAGAATGGTCTCTCCTGAGTTAAGTAGCTAACTGAATAGGGCAGCTATCGAAGAGCGTAGGAGAAGAAAGAGATAGATCTTACCTTTCTAGATGTAGCTTTCCTCACAGTGAGTTGAATAAGGTCTTCTTTGTGATAGCCTTTAGTAAGTACTAGAGTTCTTCCTTCCATCTAGATAGGTAAAGGACTGGGTTAGTAAGGTGTCTTCCTGTCGATAAGCCTTGCCGAGAGATAAGGGATTAGAAGGCTTCTTTCTTGCTGTTGTTCTTTGTAGCTATATGTTACCTACGGTAGGTTCTGAAATTAGAAGATACCTGAGAGAAGTAGCTACTGTAGGTTTAGAGCAAGCTAGGAGGGATTAGAAGCAATTATATGTAGACCTCTCGGAACTTCCTCCGCCAGGAGACAGATAGCAACGGCGCGCAGCTCTGAGTTCCAACCCTGAAATGAAAGGAGAATGAATATAATAAGGCATTCACCCCTAATCTAATAGGGTTATGAAATAAAGGAACTATCAAAGAGAAGGAGAACGTTGAGAAGGAAGCTAGCATTAGTATTACTGTCCTCACTCTAGCATCCGATTGACAGCTTTCGGAAATGAGGGATCCATCCTAGGTATAATCATACTCAAGGGCTAACTAGAATAATAGATATCCTTACTTTCATTCTCACGAAAGAACATAGTAAGTGGACTTGTCAATTCTTGGTGTAATACTCACTCCATCCTTTATATTAGAACCTAATCTATAAATGCTAATCCTATGACATAAGCTCTCCACGTCAACCTTAGTTACACCAGATTCTCACTACACTACTGCAGAGGACTTCAACAATTCACTTTACATCGTCCGAGAGAGGCCGAGAAAAAGAAGTTCCAGAGGCATCTTCCATTCATATCGATTTGGGTTTTTCCGCACCATATTTTGATCTGCCTCTTCTTCGATCCGGAATTCCCAGCAAATCCTTGACTCCTCGAATACAATGGGATTTCACACCTGGCGAATCTTTCACTCTACCTCCTCTTATTAAGACCATAGAATGCTCCTGCGAATTATGACCTTCGCCTGGAATGTGAGCAAATATATCATGTCGATTGCTCAACCGTACTTTGGCTATCTTACGTAGAGCTGAATTAGGTTTTTTCGGTGTTCTCGTTGAAACACGCGGGCGTACTCCTTGCTTCTGGGGACATTGATCCGAAGCTCGAGTACGGTCCGTGCGCCGTTTTTCTTCTCTACCATGACGAATCAATTGATTTAATGTAGGCATCGCTCTTTCCTTTGTCCTTCCCCCCTCTTTTTGCCCTATCACTAGTGGTTATTCCCGATCCGAAGCACCCCTTTTCCATTCATAGAGAGATCCAATCGTCAAAATCAATAAAAAGGCCATCATGGACCAAGATCCAAACGGATCAATCTTGTTGGGAGGTACTGCCCAAGGAAAGGAAAAGGTTACTTCCGGATCAGGGATAATAAATAAAATTGAAACAAGATAAAATCGTATATCAAAACGACTTCTGGCATCACCGGAAGGATCGAAACCACATTCGTAGGCCGACAATTTTTCTGGATAGGTCGAACTATTGGAAGCAAATGGAAAAGGAACACCGAGTGGGATCAAAGAAACTAGCGGACTGATCACTAAATAGATACAAATAGGTGAAAATTCTGACATCACCACAGCCCACTTGGTTCTCTCGCTCCTTGCTCGCGGAGCGGCATACCGGAAAAAAAAGAAAGAAGAAAAAGCAAGCCCATTTTTTTTTATTTTGTAGCCATAGGTTCCCCTACGGCTACCTTGTTACGAACGATTCAGAGAAGGGATTCCCCTAAGACTAAAGAATAATTTGATTATTCCGAATGGCGTGTACTACCCGCATATAAGGAGCGCTCTGCCGCGTTCCATTCGTTTGGATCTCCATTAAGTATCGGTCAAGGGTTTGTTCCGATAAAGGGAGCATCCTAGTAGGATGGGTAAAGAGGATTCCCCTGATTTCGTTTATCCGAAACCTGATTCGATCGGGAGCATAGCCATCGAAGACCAAAGCAGCTTCTATATTCCTTTCTATCGGAACGGCCCTTTCTAACCGGCCGGCGAATCCCGCCAAGTCCGTTATCCGGTTATGACCCAGAAAAGAAATCTGAAGGCGCTGTTGCAGCTCTATGAAACGCTCTTGATCTGTTATTAAGGGCTGGTCTAGCCGGGGAATATCCGGCGGGTGCCGGATTTCATGCCCGGGTGCGCCTTGAGGCATGCCGGTTTCCGGTGGAATCTCCGGATCAGCAGAATTCAAAGAAATTGCTGGAGAACCGGCTCGAATATCGCAGTAGGCGACCGAAAACTGAAATTGGATAATTATAAAGAGGAAAAGACAAAAGAAGCAAGTTCTTTCGAAAGAAGTGGCATGAGTAAGTTCTTTCGAAAAACTTTTTAAATGGATGAAGCCCGATACTATAAAGAGAAGCAAGATTAAATAAAGGGCAAGAACTTCCGTTTCTATGGTTATAGGGAAATGCCAGGGGTCGCTTGGCACTTGTTCCACTGCCCCAAAAGTAAGGAAGAACCCTTCTAGAAAAAGAATTTTACTTTGCTTCGTAGCATAAAAAATCCAAATGGAAAAAAAGATAGCAAAAGCTACCCAACCTACTAGATCCTTTACATAATAGGAGATCCCCTCTTTTCGAGGTAGATTTGCCGATAAGCGGCGTTTGCACCTGATCGGTGACACAGTCAGGAGTGGAGGAAAGAGTCGACGCATGGTTTTGCATTTTTAAGCTTCCAATTTAGAGGCCGAGGCTTTCGCCTACCTCATGGGCTTCCGCGACACCCTTTGCTACTCGATGCGCAACTGCGCCCCCGCCCTGACGCGGCCACAAAAACGACCCCTTACGGAACCTGGGATCCTGTCCCTTGGAAGGTCCTCGTAATGGCCCGATCAGGATCAAATCTAGAGAATCTTAGGATTCTCGTCACGCTTTTTCATTCATTATTTTCTTTATAGATTCCCCTCCTTCCTTTTCTCTTGGGCATCTCACTTGGAATGCAAAGCTTTCGATCTTGTACTAATAAATTCGGTAGACTGAACACCAACCCAATCTGGAAAGTGGAGTAGAATCAATCAACCATATGGCCTTTAGGCATACCTTGAATCTAGCCTACAATCCTTTCGCACTTATATTAATAAATTAATAATTAGAAACGTGATCTTAAATATATACGATGATTATACGATGATAGCACCAAAAGAGCGGAGACTTTTACAAGGCCACCACCGGTTATTGCAAGAGCAGGACAGCAAAGAGAGTTCCAAAGGACGGTGACGAAGGAAACCCCATGCCTTAGGTCAAGAAGATTAATCGCGGAACAGCTTGCATAGTGCTTTTTGTGGTCAATCCCTTTCCTGATTTGACCCCGAAGGCTGTGGGGGGGGCGAAGGAATACACGAAAGCAGGTTTCAGAGCTTGAACCCGGGTCACCAGTTTCGTTGGGTCACGAGATGCCTATGCTAACTTCCTTGCTGTCTAAGCCCCGGCGCCCAGGCTTCTTGGGTGAAGAGAACTTCTGTCTTCTTCTTAATATAATTAAACATTCTTTCCCTATCGCTTTTCCCACTCGCTGATAAGACTGACTTACTAATAGGATCGGAAGAACCGGAAGACTGACTGGTTGGCTCACATAGGACCAGTACCAAGCCAGTAGCGAGCAAGAGAACCTTTCTTTTCTTTAGAACTAGGATGAACTAAAGTGACGTGAGGGAGAAGGGATGGATCAGCTGGAACTGCTTGTTGCACAGTTGATGATCGGATATAAGCGGATAGCTAATCCCTCTTTCAACGAGAGTTGCGGACCCTCTCTTACTTACTCTTAGTGCTGTGCGAGCCTCGGTTTCATTTCTTCTTCTTCTAAGGCAGCTAGCTAGGCCTGTTGAGAGCTCAGGATTGGACGAAACCTTGACGATTGGACTATCGAACAGCTGTTGGTGCCCTTGATTGCTGCGGGCCTTCATTGCTGAAACTGGACTGGCTAGGACCACTAGAGGGGACAGACTACCAGGACTAGTGACATCCGCTTCCCAATAGGAACACGGAACTGCAACTGCTGGGTTAGCTTCCCCTACTTCCTGAGCTTTCACGAAAGCCGTGTTGGCAGAGTAAGACCCCTTCCTCACTAGGATCAACTAAAGCACCAGCAAGTGATTCGAAAGTTCTTCAATACCTTTTACCCGGCTTAAGGGCAGTAATAAATATCTTATTCAACCGATTGATGATCGAAAGAAGACAAGAAGCATCTCCTTCGGTTCCGGGTTCTAGTTAAGGTTCCTCTCCTAGAAAAAGTTCCAACGCTTAGCTTACTAGAAGCACTGGAAACCGAGCAGGACAAGATCTCTATTCGGGGGAGTTCTCTTGTGCGAGAAGAGGACCTTCTATTTTCAGGCATTTCTTAGGAACCCGACTCTCAAGTCACCTCTCCTTCCCATCAGGGATATGGGCAACTAAACGACTTTTCAAAGGTCTAAAGAACGGCCTCTTCTCATTCAAAGGAGCAGGAATGGAATCGCCGACTGATGTTACGATGACCGGAACAGCTTCTACTAGAACTAAGCGGATCGTAAGACCGAAAGAAAGAGGAATTACCTATTAGAATAACCAGATATAAAGTAAACTAAAGCATCTGTCATATGCTGTAATCGAATCCGTAAAATATCTTTCATAAGATCGTTTCTCACATAAATGAGTCCTCCCCTGAAGTCCTTTCTGCACTTGCTGCCTAGCCTTCGGGAATGAAAGTCAGTGCCCCTGGTTATTTATAAGGAGCTGCTTCCTAACCGCTTTCCAACATCATCTTTCTCGCTTTCCAAAGCAAAGACGACTAACTAAGCAAAGCACTAGGTACGGTCAGCCTTAGACAAGCCAATCATTCACACCTGACTTTATCTATATAAACTTTTTCTATAGCTAGTCCTATTGAGTAAGGGAAGGGGTCGGTAGGCTCTCTATCTCAATCCGAGGAACTGAACTAGAGCTCAGGAAGAAGCCAGCCCTAAATCCGCTTATGATAACTTCACTTCACGATTGGACGGCTAAGCTAAGCACCAACTTCCGCAAGGACTGCCCTGAAGGATAGGACTTTTTTCTCTTACCAAGAGAGAATAAGGTAAGAGATTCAGACTGTGAACCTTACGATTTTGCTATCTGAGCAGTTGGACTTAAAAGGGCCGGAAGAGAAAGAAAGAATTCCGAACCCCTTGTTGAGGGAGCCGACCAATGGAATGGGACTTGAAAATATAGAGGGGTTTTCCCGACTAGCTGAGATACACCGATAGTCTTTCACTTTTCTAGGGCTATGGATCGCAGAGGTACCTCTGGCCGAGGATGAGGACATATTTTTCGTAACAGAAAAAGAAGAAGGGGTGGACCTTAGTGGCCTTATCGCTACGAATACACCGGGTTAACTAATGCCTCCGTATAATATCAGAAGGGAGTTCTTATGAAAGGAGTGCCATCTTTCAGACTTAATTAAGTTACCGATTGCAGACAAAGTACTACTTATGGATATGCTGATGGCGAATCTGTGGGGTAAGCCTTTGTTGCAGTGAAGGAAAATTTGGCTTATCTTATTAGAGGTCCGGTCGGCTCTCTCACTCATCTCTCTCTATGAAAGAGTCTATACAAGGGAAAAAGTCCTTAAATGCACATTACGAAAAATGGAAAGCAAGAGAAGAGGGCAAGCAGTACGTACCGTATTCACATATGATGGTTGGTGTCTATTCGTTGTGAAAGACTAGTGATGGATTTCTACAACTAAGAAAGCAGCTTACAGTCAAGAAAAAGCAACCTCCATCCCGAGCGATGGATGCGCCTTACTTAAGAAATCACTCGATGCCTTCATTGAAGTAGGAGAGGATGGCCTATTTCCTATTGCTATTGGAGGAAGCAAGAAAAGGTATTCAGCAAGAAGTGGAAGAGATCCTGCTGTTAACGAGGAAATTCATTGGCGAGACCATCACACCTTTTACAGTCAATTCAATAAAAGAAGTGTACTACGAAAGAGGAGTTCTTTGACTCGCGGTTGATCTTTAGAAGATTAGGCACAAGCCAGAAAGGATAAGGATAAATCAATGCCATTTTTTCAAGTAATGGAAGCCCCAGAAGCAAGGTGGTTATTCTGATTAGTGGAACTCGGACTCTTTATCCTCAATCGAAGGATCAGAAGGCACTCTACTAAACACGGATTGACTCTCTTTCCCAAGCATTGCCGCCTTACTTATTAGGGCTCGGTTAACTACTTTGGTTCTTCCTTACCTTTTACCTGCAGCAAAGGGGTCTTAGGTCTATTGCTTGACGGGAGTAGTAGAGATTAGGGGAAAGCTCTTTCTTTTCTGATCGAAAGATATTTTTTTGACTCGCTATCGCTATAAAGGTTACAACCGGCGGCATTCAAAAGGAAGGTTATTACATAAGTGATTAGAGCGATGCCCCTTGCTTTGCAAAAATTTTAGTTCTTCCTCTTGAGCGCAGGATAGCCACTGACTCTTCCGATTAATTAAGATATAGGACAAGCCAGAGCCAACGCCAACGCGTCAAAGTCAAGTCAGGTTCAGCAATCGACGTAACAGGTTCAAATACCAGAAGCTAGGTCATATTCGATTCGACAATCTTAAGTAGTGGAGTCAGCCCTTTGCCGGGATACGATACTGTCAGCCTCAGCTAATCACTAGCTTCTGAAAGAATAATATCGTCAAGTCGGATAGGAAGAAAGGAAGAAGAATGCCATCATAGAGGGATCGGTATGTAAACTTGAAGGGCTAGGGAACTCCTTTAGCTCCAGAATTCTTTAGAATGAGAGTTAGGGTCGATCGGGGGAGCCTTACCTCTTAGATGACCCAAGCAAGTCAGTAAGCTATTGGATTTTGATTGGATGGATCCCCAGTCCCTACTAACTGTAGTTACTGAAGGTCGAGTAGTAGACGGGCGAGGCCCACTGTTATGTTATAATAGGGAGGTTTTTTCCCTTGCTGCAAGTCATCTGGTGGTGAATCATCTTGACTATCCATTTGATATCCGTCACCATCTATTCTAGCTGATGCTGATACCTTGACTTCTCTTTCCACCCTACCCTCCGCCTTTGCGCGCATTTGGTGCGCTATTGAAGAAAAGAACATTTCTATCTAATAATATTGTAGATAATCAAAGAACGCTTCGCATTGGCTAGCTTGCTTGGCCGCACACATATTGATTCAAATAGCCCATTCAAGTCGATTCCGTGGGTTGGATTACTTCTTTTTGCGATGGATTCCAAAATGTCAAGCTTCACAAGGAAATATAGTATAATGACGATAAACGACCAAGTCGTAACTTTCATCAACATAGGTAAGGGATTCCTCTAAAACTCCGGTAGTAGAACGCCTTCCTGCTTCCTCTTCTGACGGATCGGATCCCAAAAAGGAATTGCCTTACCTACCTCTAACGACTCCGCCTTTTATTTTATATGGGTATCTCAGCTGGTGCTGCTGCTAATGCTGGATCTACTACAGGCTCTTCCATTGTGGTGCCCCTATGAGCTGTGTACTGGCTTTCTATCTCCTGCTAAGCGGGAGGATGAACGGTCTATTTGTTTAAGTCTTTGGCTGACTTTCCGATGACTGTGACGAACCTCACTCTTCTCTTTGAAGTGGTTGACCCGTCTGTCCAATAAGTTGACTAAGTGAATGGGAATCCGATAGTTCTACCAGCCTGGGAGGAGTAGTCAGAGGCAATTCGCTAATATGGAGCTCTTTCCTCCAGCATGAAACGGGGTTGAGGGGCCTTTACGCATTCAGCTGACCTTTCAATTACCGTGGGAAAGCCTCACTCTCGGTGAAGCGGATGACTCATCTTGATAACAGAATAAGCCGATGCGAGTCTAACAGTTCCACCAGTAAGGAAGGAAGAAGCAGAAGAAGCAGAGATTGAGGAAGCTCACTCGACCATAGGAAGCGCGACACTGCTTAGGCGTACTTTTTTATCCTAATTATGGTATGCTCCTATATCATACTGATCTTATTTCGACAGCGCACTGACGGCGATACGCCTTGAACTTCTTGATAGCCTAGTCCAGATTCTCGTATTCCTGCCACAGAATGTCCAACGGAAGCCAGAAGGCTTTGCTTTCCTGTTAAGGGAGGGGAACCTTCCGAATCAAAGCAATCCTCTCTTGGCATAGCTGAAGCTCCTTTTCAGGACGACTGTTAGCGGTTCAAAATTAGGCTCAGTTCAAAGTCAGTCTAACCAAGGCCCCTATTAGTTTAGAGTCAGATCAGCACTCTATCCCATTCATTGATTTAGCTCTTCCGGTTGGCTGCGTACCATATACCAATAGTATTGCAAACTGAAACTGTATAGCCACCTGAGCTCTTGACTTACGCTTCTCCGCTCGAGAGACCTCCTTGCCTGGAAGAAAGAAGGGAAGAGCGACTCTCTTACTTACGCTTCTCCGCTCGAGAGCCTGGCCTCTTCGCAAGAACTCCCTTTGGGATGGAATGATCCCAGTTTAGCCCTTCTCTTCTCTAAATCTAGAATAGTAGGATATTTGATCGATGGTACTACGCATCATTATCCTACGCTGAGGCCCAAGATCAATCCTCAAGCTGGGGATGCTAATCCGTGAGAACAAGAACACATGAATAAGAGGGTGAGCGCTACTAGGCGAGCCTTCTAAGAAACCCTACGAGGGTGAAGGCCAACCAACCAGTATTAAGTTCTCTCTTTTCCTCACCCGCGGTTCTCGCATGATAGGATGGGGCGAAAAGCAATTCTTTCTTTCCAGAGGAAAGTAGCGAGAGTCCTTTAACTTCATCTACTACGTCTCCGACGATTGATTTGATTGGTATGCTAGCAGGGAGAAGGGCACCAAGCGGGTACCCATTGATTGGATTGAGCAGGGAAGCAAGCACCCCTTACTATACTATGCATCTTCACTCCTAAACCAAGCCAGCCAGGAAGGTAGTTCAACCAAGCAAGCCTTCTCCTCCTGCCTAAAGGCATAAATATGTAATCCGGCCTTTCCTGAAAAGCTGGATTCGAGGTTGACGAAGTCCTTCTTCAATGAAGTTAGCGTAGAATGAATGAAAAGCGGAATCTGAATAAGAGTCCGATTCGAGAGCTATAACCAGATAACAGGGAAAGAAGGATCGGGATAACCAACCGGGATTGCCTGTCTTCAGATTGAAGTTCGTGGGGTGACCTCTGAATAGTGTTATAAATGAAAAGAGCTATTGAGGGAAGACTGCTAAACCAGACCAGACAGCTGGGTTAAAAACCTGGGTGGAAAGAATCGAACTCGACAAAGAGACCGAAACTAGAATAGAACTCACTCGATTGGGCTTAGCAGAAGGAAGAGCGACTGCCCTCTCTCGATCCAGAGTAGGCAAGGGAGCAAATGGAACCAGTCCTACCTTTAAGTTGAAGAAAGAATCTGAAATCTTAGAATTAGCGGTTGAGCAGACGAGCTGATGGGATCTAATCAACTGTCACACTCAAAGAGGAAATGACGTTAGCTGATGTGCATGAGTCAGATCTATTACCTGAGCCATAATTTATTGGGCTTGAGGATTTGAGCGCAGATGTAAAGGGAGGTGGAGTTTATCCAACTGACCAGCAGCTGATCTTTGCAGAGCCACTCTTCATATGCAGGATTTGGCTTTGAAACCTTGACAGATCCATCGGCCTACTTTTGACGAGAAATCGAAGCCGGAGCACTCTATCTACTTTTCTGGAGCAGCAGTGGTTCCATCAATAAAATAAAGCCAAGCAGTTGTTGACTGCGAACCAGAGGAAGCTGGAGCTCCCAGAGAATGAAATGGGTGCCGTCTAGTTTGATAGTCACCAGGTTTGGGATATTCTTCATAGCCTATTGAAAAAGAAAAAGGATGAAGCAAATGGATCTGACGTTAGACAAGATCTGTTCTAACGTTGAGACATGAGGCGGAGAGGGTCTGACGTTAAGATCAAAGGATGGATTTGACGTCAACGCAGGTCTGTTCCCTTGTATAGTAAAGGTTTCGCAGATCCTAGAAAAGAAAGAATCAATAAAAGTGGAGGAAATGATAGAGAGGAGACGACGCAGATCTCTGAGAATCCTGCGAAAGAAAAGAGCAAACTCATACTGAATTCAAGAAAAGAGTCTCTCTTTCTATACGCAATATTCAATAAAGCTTGAATTTCTACTTTCTTACTTCAATCTTACTTCAATTGCGCTTAACAAGGATTCTCTCTCTACTACGTCACCTGCGCTTCCCCGCTTTCGTGCGAGAGTCTCAGCGATAAGAACCAAAACTCTTCTTCTCGTCCAGCCGGATGACAGCCAGTCAAGACAGATTTGTCAATGCCCATCCTCTCCCATCCCATTTCTATTCTTTCTTAAGGCTTTTTGCTTGTGCTCTAGACGTTCATAAGAACCAGTGAATCGAAGTCCCTCCTCGGAAGCAATCTTACTGCTTTTAGGTTTGAATTCCTATTCTCTGCTTCGCCGACAATAGAAGACGATTCGCCGATCGGTAAATAGTCTTCCTGTAGCTAAGCGAATGTGGCTTTGTGGGCTAAAATACATCCTCAATAATGAACACTCTGGGCATAGACCTCCGCAATCCTAGCATCCGCGATGACAATATCATCACCGAGTACTGCATATTTATTAAAGTACTCACCAGGATCTACTTGTTCAGCCGCATACCAAAATATGGTGTGATAAAGAGAAGAGAGGCCATGACGAATAGTATCAAAGTGGTTGACCTGCCGCAAACGATACCTGAGAATTCCTCCCTTTGACAAAAGGAACCTCAAATATGTTGCAAGCTAAGGCTGAATTGACTACAGCCGAGGCAAACGACCTGTCAAACAAACAAATAGCACATCACTTCGAACAGAAAGACTAAAGGCCACCTATCGGTTGCCGACTTTAGATCGAAGGAATATCCTACTCGTTCGCCACTACACTAAGTCGATCAAGGGGTTTAGTTTGATTGAAGGTTACTTTGTTTCATTTGTCGTATAATTTTAGCTTTAAAATCACGAATATGCTCGGCAAAAGCATCAGCATCATCGCAGACGCGGCTTGAGATGGGGAGTGGGACCAAATCTAGCACATGGTTAGGAGTCCTGCCATTGACAACTTCAAACTGAGACATTCCCGTGGTGCGATTAAAAGAACTGTTGTAAGCGAATTCTTCCTTAGGAATAATGGCTTACCATCCTCCAATTCACTAATGAGGCTCCGTAACAGGTTTCCCGGGCTTCGGTTTACCACTTCTCTTTGACCGTCTGGCTGAGGATGGTAAACACTAAAGTATTGTAGGCTTGTCCCCAATCTACGCCACAATGTCCTCCTAAGACACCACCATGTAACTCGGAGATGAATTGATCCCGTAGGGGGGATCCGGTTGGTATGCACAGTTGCCCTCCTCGAAACAGATAGCCGTCATGCCAAAGAAATTATCCTTTAGGGTCTACCCCATTAACACACCGTTGGACTCTTTCTTTTAAATCTGGGTCACCCTCATATTGTTCTTTCAACTCTTCAAAGCCAATCACCTGTTGGGCAATGGAATGAAAGAGCTAGCTTCAACTCCTTACTTGAACTTTACCCGTTCGTGTCTCCTACCAAGGAGTCACTCACTCTTCAACTAATAAACTACTAAAATGAAGAGTTAAGAGTCAAGCTAAAGAAGGAATTATTTGCATGGCATTAAAACCATTACATTGAACCATTTCATTGGAAAGATGAAAGAAAGAAGCGACGAAAGTGGAGCATGAGGATTGATTGGATTAAGCTTCCTATTTGGGGTTGGCGTTCAGTCTCTTTCTGGAGATTGTTCTGAGAATGAAAAGAAGAAAGAAATGCTGCGAGGCATGGTTTGCTTACCCTACGAGGAAGGCCTGTTATGCTTAGGTCGAAAGCGCGGATAGACGGTATAAGCCAAAGAAAGCCTCTTTACCTTCTACCTTCTGCACTTAAGAGTCCCTTCTTTTGACTTAACCGAAAGCGGATCGGTAGAGAGAGATAAATTCACTACTATGTTCCATCGCTTTCTCCTTAAGAGCAATCGGCTCCTGGCGCAAACTGAGATCTTGGAGGTAAGGCCCTTCCTAAAGCCGATGGGGACTTTATTCTTCAAATCCAAAGTCTTCAGTCTCCGCTACTAGGGCTAAGGCTGTAGTTCCAAATCCAGAATCTTATTAAGCGCTTAAAAGAGAGATAGACAGGATAAGAATTCAATATAAAAACTAAGAAAGGGGCATCTGTCCTGGTAAGCTGGAGATTCCGATGGCTGTATGGAAGAAGGCTAGCGGTGTAGCGCACATCATTTCTCAAAGAGAGTGATGCTCATCAGGTGGCCAAGGATTTTACTTTAGATTGATTCACTTTAGAAGTCTTAGACATTGATTCAGTTAGAAGTCTATAAGGTTATTCCACCCTGAGCACTAAACTAAGGTTGACCCTTCGCCCTACTAATCTAATCTAATCTAATCTAATAAAAGGCCCTATCTCGGATTCGTTGAACTTTCACTCGAGCGGGTACTCTACTGACCTATTTTGGTAGAGCTGTTCGACTAAAAGAAAGGTGCCCTTTTTTCTGATTCTTGGCGTCAAAACCAGAATGCCAACGATCTGACGATAGAGAGTCTTCACCCTGTAGACCTACTTTCAGCTAATGGGAATCTTTGTCTTTCTTTCTTTCTAGTCATAGGATAGGATAGGGGATGGGATTGGGTGTCCGAGTACCGATGTACAACTAAGTAGATGTCTCATAGGCGAAGGAATAGAATAAGGCTCTACCTTCGTTCTAGTCTTGAGGGCGGTTGCCCCTTTCAAGCCTGCAAACGGAGTAAAAGCCCTACACTGAAGAAAGAGTAAAAGAATAAAGAGAAGATGAATGCAAGAGATAGAAAGGCCTGCTGACCCTATCCTTCTTCCATACCATACTCACCGCGAGTCCATTGTGCTTACGAACGAGTGGAGCGTCTTCAATGCGAGTTGTGCGTGGAATGTCGCCTAAACAGTTTAATAGTGGCGTTTGTTGTTTTCGAGTTCCCCTGCCTTCGGAAAGTATACTCCTAATGGTACCTTAGTACGCCATAGGCGTCTGAAGGGGGAGTGTAGTGAAGGCACTCTCTTGGAAGAAGCCCGCCAGCTTACTATACTAAGGGAAGAGGGTGTTATTTAACAGTGGTAGGGGAAGTCGTCCCGAAGCGCAACCAGACTCTTGTTCTTCCTCTTCAGCGGCCAAAGCATTAATAAGTTGTTTTATATTCGTTTTTAGTTTACTTCCTTTACGCCCACGCAGCGGGGATATGGGGGTAAACAGGGGGGCAGACAAAGCAAGAGGGGGTAAGTCCGCTAAGTCCAGCTAGTCCAGTCAAGCAAGTCTAAGCAATTCTGCAGTAACTTCACTTGCTCCAAAGTGACATATAAAATAGTAATAGAATGGATCCCAAATAGCTTTTGACAGCAGACGATTTGTACCATCGAGATAATACCAAACGATTTCCCACTACCAGACGATTTGGTATTGAGATGGGGTACCAATGTCTGATCCCAAGGAATGTCGCGTTTTAGGTTGCTGTCGCGTCTGGGATTGTAGATTGAAATAGATTCGCCTTTCGAGTTGTTTTCGCGTCTGGGGTTGTTCCTCTCTTTAGGCCTTCAGCGGACGATTTTCCTTTTTAAGGAAGAAGGGGAAGAAGCTGCTTGAGAATCCGCTGTGAGGGAATGCCCTCTTGTTCACGAATGCCCTGTTGGAGGAATATCTACAGTTTTTGCCTTGCCTTGTTAGGCAAGGCAAAAAAGGAAAGAAGCAAGCTTGGGTGCTTTCTTTCTTTTCGCTTGTGGCATGATATGTAGTACAGTCGGCTGAACACAAACCCAATCGAAGTGAAACTCCCCTTTCCTTCGAAAGGTAGGAGCTCAAATCCGGCTCGGTTGGGGTAGACCCAGGGGAAGAGCTGTGCACAAAGGTTTGAACCATGGGCAGGGACGGCGAACAACAACAGGAGAGCACTCGGTGTAGGTCTTTCCTTGATCCTAATAAAGGCTCAGTGGCTCAATTAGGCTTGGGAGCAGGGCTGTACGCAAAGGCACAGGGCTATATTTGGGCTATTGAACAGGCTCGCGCTTCGGTTAGGCTTGGCTCTCAGCTCGTTCGATTAGGCTCGGGGCTCAAGTCTTAGGTGCTTGATCTTGCAGGCGTAGTTGGTCTGTGTTTGTTTCCTTGGTCGGTCTCTCTTCTTCGTTCCATCCCCGTTTAGTACTAAAAAAGAGGGGGCATGCTTGGTTGCCCTAAGTGGGGAATCCTCTCCTCCCTTGACACTCATAGGTCGAGTTTCGGCTCGATTGACGGATTCTTTTACTGGGGATAAGACTACGTGGTTAAAGAAGACCACCTCTATGGATGCGAGATTGCTGTTAGAATAGAAGCATCGGCCCGGGCCAATATGCTGATTGCTGGGAGTATAGTGCGTATTCATTTGCTAAGGAATTAGTTTATGGAGCGCCAGCTCGTTGCGATCCTGCCGCGGCGTCAGCAGTCACCGGTGATTCCGCGAAAGACAAGATAGGCCAGCCGGGTTCATGCCTCGTTCTTGCTTGCTCATAAAACCTTCCCTCTATTGCTACTGTTCTCTAAGTCAGATTCGAAGCTCTTTGATATCATTTCGAGGTTGAGGATTTGGCTTTAGATTGATTTATTGATAAATATATAAGATAAGTATTTGAGAATGAAACTTCCTTTTCCAGTTCTAGACTATTTGCTACTATTGGAATTTCCCATTGCTGTAGTAGTACGCTCTGGCTAGTGTCAAAATGTCTGATTGTGAATGAGCGAGTCATTTTTTTACTATGATTCTCCTACTTCATATGTGGGCTTACCGGGCTAAGCTAATCATTGGATACTCAAAACTTTCGATCTAAGCCACTTTTCGTTAGCGGGAAATCGACACACATTGATATAGGATGTTGAGCTTGCGTATCCCGGGACGATGCCCATCTGTAGCATCCTTTGTTTGACCAACTGTGTAATCTCAACATAGGTGTCACCTGCCATTGCTGGATCAGCGATTTCGGCTTTCCTTGTGGTTCTCATTAAATATATGTGAATTTCTCTGTTGACCCCACAAAAAGAAAGCTTTTCGTGCCCCCTCAGGAAGTTTTTTCTTTCTCTCGATACGCAGAGGGGAGAGCATGCCCTGTCTCAGGCAGTATATCAGTCGTTAACGATTTAACCAGGACACATCCAATTGAAACTGTAATCCCAACCTCTTTTGAAGGAGCTCCAAAAAGACTTTACTTCAGAGCGGGGAATCTTCCTACAAGTGAGCACCAACTCAAATGTGTTCAAAAATGGCTATACCTCCGCCTGGGAAAACAGGAGTTTCCGGCACCCTCGTGGGAAACATTGGATGTTGTCAACCGGCCTAAAAATGCTCATAAACAGCTCTTCCCCCTTTGACTTAGTTTTCGCTCTCCTCTGTCTCTAGTAGACTAAGCCGGATCCTACTTTGCGGGTGCAGCAGGTCTAGGTATTCTTTTTTTTTCGTCTGAGGGAACGTGGTAGCCCAGATCTAGCTAAGACTTGAGATCCAATTCTATCTCATTCTGATCTCGTTATGAGGGAAATAGGTGAGGCGCGGCTAAGACAACATATGGGACTTCCCGCGCTAAGTTGTTCCAATCTCTGTACTAAGTAACTGAACTCGGCAATGCTGCTATGAGCTAGATTTGCGCGTACAAGGAAGCGAACAGGGCTACCTTTCAGCTGGAAATCCTATACCTGAGTGCTATTTGATCAGAGTGAGTTGTAATTGAGCTTGATATAGTTGCTCTCGTATTGAAATGCTTTTAAGTATGTGGGTGACTCATCGTCGTGAGATCGGTTGGTACCCTCCATAAAGAAGGTTGGTGAGGAGGATCACAGGTGCGGAATGTCAAAGGTAAGTTTCAATCTAGTATTGTGGGCGGAAAGAAAGTTAAAAAGAAAAGGCTTCGAGGATCTAGTTTCCACTGGTTTTTCCTCTTGCTAGGTGATGAGAGTTTGACCTCTAGGAAGAAGACTTTTTCCCTTAATGTGTTGGTAGTGGCATAAGGTGAGTGCTCTGATCTACGACCGCCCTCCTGTCTATAGGTTTAGAGGGGGATATTCTAACCAATAGGATCTGGCTGCTAGTATATAGTATAATAAGATCTTTCCTGCTCTTAGGATGTAGCTTCATTTCCACGTGTACTCCTCTCGTGGAAAGGAAGGCTGCTCCGCCAAAGTTCTCACTCTCTGCCGTCCCAAAATTGGAACCAAAGATTGCCTGTATCCAAGATGACATCTTCAACGAAGACTACAGGAAATACATTCAGCCATGGGAGAGAGTCACCCAAATCCGGATACGACAACATAATATTGATACATCCACAATGAGTCAAGCTCCTACCCAGCCATCGCAGCAGCAAGCGTCTCAACCCGAGCCGTTCAAGTTTCAATCAGCCCCGGATCAACAAAGGCCACCTCCAACATTATCAGAAGCACGATCCTAAGAGGGAGCAAGTAAATGCGGCCTTACGATCTGGAAGGAATATAGTTATGATCTGACTTCATCGAAGAAATCTGACACTTCATCGAGGAATTGGTATTTCTCTTTCCGTTTCGTCGAGTGTGAATAAGAAGAATCCGTTATTCAAGTCTGGGATCTCTCGGCAAGATGGTGAATTCCTTCTTAATAAGGTGAGGGCGCCGTACCTTCTTCCTTGTGTTCTTTTTCCTTGATAATCATGGGACTAAGACCCGAAGGTCTTCCTCCCAAGCTGTTCATAACTCACTCTGAGATGGATTGCCTAGAGCATTGAATTGGGACTTTCACCATTCGCCTAGCTTAGATAGCCTACCTTTTATTAAGAGATCTCGGGTTGGGGGCCACCTTTTGAGGTAAAGGAAAGGGCGCTCCATTTCGATCCTTGAAAGCCAGCCACCGCTTTTAGCACTTGTTGCAGGTTTGGAACCCACAGAAGGGAATCGAAAGAACTTAATCCGTGAGATAGCCCGTCGGATGGCCTGCCTTATACCTTGAGTCCTCGAAACCTTGGGTTCTAGGCAACTTTGCTCAACTTACAGTACAAAGAAGGGGCACCCTTCTATTCTATACTAAAAAGAGGCCCACGCCTAGGTAGTTTGTTCTTACCAGCTTAGCTAAGTGCTCGGTAGGAGATAGGATAGAATTCACTCCGCGGATCGGCGCGGTCGGAGACAGAAATGACCTAGCTCAAGACGGACTTCGATCACCACTTTAGCTAGTGAGAACGAGGCCCTAGGGATCTCTCTCAATCTAAGAAATGGGCTAGTACGACCGGACAAGAAAGAGTCACTTGGGGAGTGAGGCTGGAAGCACACGTCAGCCTTTTCTCCCTCTTCTTGAATTGAAGAAAGTCACTCACTAGGCTAAGGTCCTACCTTTCTCTTAGCTCTTGTAGCTGGATGTGCCTCATATGCTCTCTGGTATTAGTCTTCTACTACCAACCACTTTCGTTACAGAATGAGTTGTGTATCCGCGGATCTTCCTCAAGCTCAAGGCAAGAGAAGAGTCTCAGTCCATCACGAGTAGCGGTCCATTCTGCAATAGAAAGATAAATAACAGTATTGTACGAGAACGGCCCTCCTGATCAAGAAAGAAGTAGTGCATTTATTCCTCAAGTGAGGTTATCCGGATCTGGCTATCATCTGGTGTTGTATTCAAATATTCAATCTTTCCCCCCACGTGAGTTAGTTTGTTTTAAGAGGTCTCTCGAGCCTTTACTTTATAGGTCTTCTAGCTCGCTAAGTGACTTTTCTTCCCTCTCCTGGTATGGTATCAACCGCTCTTTTTCTACAACCTATTTAGTAATATAATCGGTTCTTTAATATTATAATGGGTTGTGAGCCCAATCCGATCCCGCCATTCTTGCATTCCTTCTTAAGGTGAGGACACCGCTCCGGCAGATCGAGATAAAGAAAGGGGCTCTGCAAACAAAGATGAAAGGCCCGCGCTTTCCTTTTCTATTTCTATTTCTATTGTTCCATCTATATTTACCTCAGAAAGAGTAAACGGTTGAGACTACGCCTTGTAGGACAAAGAAGCCTTCGGGCAATCTATACTTCTATTAAATGGGGCATGAAGGACGAAAAAGCAGCCTACCTTCAAGAGCTCAGAGGGCCAGGGCTCTTGGTCGGAAGCTCTAGAACCAGCTGTTCAGGGTTGATTATGAGACTAAGAGCGGGCTCAGTGGAACTTTAATTTAATGGCATTTCGGTCTTCTAAGACTAATCATAGGAATAGCCGTAGTGTCGCATGATCGAACGCTACTCTCGCACGATCGAACTCAGGTCTCGGACAAGACAACGTTAATTCGAAATCTATTATAAAATGGAAGTCAAATTCCGCCTTCACTTCTAGAACTTCTAGAAAGGCTCTTTCTCAGAATCAATCTCGAAGCTGGTGACAAGAAACCACTTTCTTCTTTGAGATCGAATGAAAAGAGATGTAAGAATGGCTTCTAAAAGTAGAACTGTTCCTTACTAGCTGAGGTAGAAAGCTAAGAGCAAGAAGTCTCACTCCGTTCCTTACTCTCGTAACTCACTCCTCTTACAGCTAGAAGAGTGATGCCTTCCTCTATTCCTTGTAATAAATAGGGCAGTCAAGAGGCTATAAGTCAAGAAATGCATCTTACAACCTATCTTCCTATATATGGTTATCTGCTGTCTGCTGTTAGTTCTTGACAGAGGAAGACTACTAGGGTGCCCTAACGGTACCTCATTCAATCCTTAGTTAGCTTCTTGAATAACTCTAAGCAAAGGAGTCTGGTTTCCCCCTATTGACGGTCATACTTATTAGGTGTAGGACTTACATGAACTTCCTTAACTAACTTGCAGTTCTCTAAGGAAGTGTACTAAATCAACGTTATCCTTCTGTTACATCTTCCCTGAAGGCTTCTATTAAGCATTTCAACGATGGATCAAACCTTACCACGAGGATTTGATCTATCTTTCATACTGACACCCGGATACTATATTTACTAAACTACTTGAGCCTGCACCGACGTTCGTTCATCACAGTGATCCGGGATCAGAAAAGGTTTGGAAGACAGAATGCTTCCTCTGCTCGTCATTGATCGAATGAACTGCTATTCCTGAACGTGGATGCATGGGTTAGCCATGTTCCATTGTCGCCTGAAAGGCCTAAAAAAAGAGCTAGAACAGGAGTTTAGTGGTCCTGTGATAGGGTTTGGTTGGGCAGAGCTCCCGGACGTCGACCCGCCCCGCACGCTGCCGATCGGAGAGTGGATGAAAGATAAGTGAAACTGATGTTAAGAGAAGAAAAACAAATATTCTAATCTTTATGGTATCGCGCGAAACGCGGGCGAGGAATCCTCCTTCTTTTTCGGAGCGGAAGTCATTTCTAACAAAAATAAATTCTTATCTCGTTTTATTTTTCTTTTATTAGTTTGTATTGTTGTCTATAATATAATATTTTATAATTGCAGGTCTAAATACAAAGCTTATTTTTTTTTTTTAGTCTATAGCGTAACTTTATTTTTATTGCACATCTCTCGCATTTCCATTCTTTCGATGTTGCAAAATTGGATTTGTTTTGCTGTCTTAACTAGTGATTTAATAATGTCTGTTTCCTCATCGGATAACTCTTCGTCTGCTCGGGATACGCTCCGAGCGCTTATGAGATCCCCCCGTAGTCCACCACAGTTTGACCAGGGGGAATCCTCCATACAGCCACAGCCGGTACCTCCTCAGGCGGGACCTTCTCAGCCGGTACCTCCTCTTCCGGCCCCTTCCTCCCCTCCCCAACCAAGGGCTTTTTCATTCCGAGCCTCATTAGCGTGCTCGTCTGCGAGCTATGCTGGTTCTGTAGAGTAAAGGCGCGCAACAACGAGAGAGAGAGGCGGGCTTGGCGACCGAACGCGTCACGGCTATTCCTTCTGTACTACAGTTTGGTGGAGGAACTGTAAGAGAACAATTGAAATCCGTGCTCTAACTCGATATCTTCAGCGGAATCTTCATCTTCTCCAGTTGATGATGCATATTCATATTGAACTTCAACCAATGTCACTTGCTCAACAACTGCCTTCTTCCACAGTAGCTTCCTCTCCATCCTGAGGCGAGTCCGCAAATAACATTTTGTCCATTTCTTCTCCGTCTGTTGATGATGCTGAAGCGGATCTAACTTCAACGGGTACTGGTAGATTTCCACTGGCACAGCGGCACTTCTGGCTTAAAGGCTTGCTTTCCTGGCTCCTTTCAAAGGTAGGCTTATCGCCGAGGATAAACCAACCGATCTACGCTCGAACCTCCGACTGACTGGTCAGAAATAAGTTATCCACCGACAAGAGAGGGCTCCACTACGAAGGGACGAATATCGTTTCACATCTGATTAAATTGAAACCACTAATCTAATGGCATATAGAGTTTCATCGTCTTGTAGATGTACTTAATAGATGCACTAAAAGTCTTCGATAGAACCCAAGGCAAAAGAAAAAAAATTCTAAGGTGCTTTTCGGTCACCATTGGCTTGGGGCGTCCTCTCTCTAACTGAACAACTTCCAAGTAAACCTTCTTTGCTTAAGCGCTTCTCTTCTCTGGGCGCATGCTCTCCCATTGGGAATTTTATACTCTTGTACCACTGAAGGGCTCTGGCTCTCTCAATCAAAGGAAGGTCTCTATCAATCAAAAGACCTGTCACTCTCCATGTTCTCTGGAATCACAATCGTTCAAAGAATAACATGAATGAAAAGCCCCATCCATCCGGAGTCAAAGCTATAGGTTTTTTCACCCTGTCTATTTGTTGTCCTCCTATTTGTCCTCCACGAAAGTAAGCTCGACTCACTTCAAGCCTCGTTGTTTTCACGTTCCTAGTCACAAGACTACTTTTCTTGGGGTAAACGTCACCCCCTTATCCCTTAGAATATAAATAATTAGGCCTAGAAAGTGGGTCTTCTCAACAATATAGTGGTTCTGCCCCCTCCGTCGGATATTATTGTGATCTTATTCGTTGTGCCCAATGCTCCTCTTCTAGCGACTCGACACCAGAGACCCCGAAAGGGCGCCAAGACTTTACTATACGCCTGGGAAAGAATATGGGTCCTCCCTATCAATTGGCGAGGCCTCACGTAGTACGCTTCTTTCCTTCCGAACTAGGGCAGTTATGACATCACTTTGAGTTCTACGCCACCTCACTTACTCAGAAGTAGTGGGAGCCAGGCGCTAAGACTTTTACCACTCTTTTTTAATAGCTCCCTCACTCGTCGATCGTCTAATAGGGAACGAGACTGAAGTGATCCCGAGCGGAAGGGAGGACCCCTAATTCGTGGGCTGAGTTCGAATAATATGCACTGAGTACTCTAACATAGTAATAGAGAGGGGTAACGACTAGGGAGTTGGAAGACTTTTGTGCTAGTTCAGTTCTTCTGATTCAACAAAGTACTCGTACTCATTTAGTAGAGTTGTTGACCATAGATAAGGAATGGTACGTACGCACGTATAACATCATATCATGCTGCCTTTTTCTTTCTCATTCCCAAAGCAAGCATCTTTGCCCACTTACCGGCCTCGTTCGTAGGCCTAGCCCACTACCCCACCTGACTGATTTGTCTCAGAGGGTACTGTTTCAAGTTGTAAAACCACTCCGTTACCAGAGGGAGAAGACGAAAGCACAGCCATACGGGGAGGTTCGTAAGGCCAGTGAGGGCGAGTGAAAGGACTCAAGCAAGGCCCATACCATCCGGTCACGTCTCTTGGTCCGAGGGGGCGCCAGAAAAGGGGGATAGAAGAAGCACCCCGAGAGGGAAGGGAAGGATGTGTCTGGTGGACAAGTACCTTAAGTGACAGTTCAATCATAATCTTAATAAGTAAAGGAAATCGTTTTGTGTCCATCTACGGAAGAAGGCTCGTCTCAAAGAAAATTTGGATTCTAGGTCCAGATGTGGTAGAAAGAAGGGCTTAAGACAGATAAGGAATAGTAAGAGGACTGCCTCACTAATAATCTTCCTTATCGTACTACTGTACACAACTAGAAAAGGGGCAACAACTCTTTTTAAAAGAAGGAACCAAGGGATTCGCCGGGCTAGGGGTAGAAGGAAATCACGGGGATGTCCTATTCCCCTATCTGTATATTGTAGTAATTGGTATCTCGCTTGGCGCACTTGCTCTCTCAAGATGACATCATAGAAAGATTTAGGTCTTCCTGATCCCAGTCTTGCGCATCTCTTCTTAGAGGGTAGTATCGAGAAGGCGTGGGCCCATTGAAAGCCCAGGGAATAATTCCTTAAACAGATAAAAAATAGTAAAGTCCAAGGGGGTATGATCAAAATAAAGATAGGATGGATTTTCAGTAATTGTGGACGAAGCAGCGGGCATACCAGAAATGGATTGTCAGGAATGGTAGATGGAACAAGGATGCATAGCAGGCTTAAAAGACGACACAAGTAGGACGCGCTGAGGCCGAGCTTTCCTCTACTACTCATTGGAGCTAGCATACGAAATTTTCCGTTGAAGGGTTCCACTATCAGGGCGGCCCTTGCGAGCGATATTCACTTTCAAGAGTCATGAGCCTACGCCTATATCATTACTCTCGAAGAGTTCATCAAAGAGCTAAGGGATGAGAGGAGGTGGAATTTCTTTCAACTAGAACATTTATTACAACATCTTAAAACACTTAATATTACAGAAAATGACAGAGAATTCGGATAGTTCGGCTAAGAGCAGGAGATGAGCTTCGGGCCGCAACGAAGCAGATCCGTCTGCCCTGCTCAATGCAACAATCTATTCTCTGGCCGGAGCTATTAAATCAAAGTCTCATAGAAGTCTTCCATACTCCCTTTTTTGAAATACCAATTCTTTCTTTCCGCGAACTTTTCTAGTGTTGAAAGCCAAAGGAAAAGGAGAAACTGAGAATCGAGTTGGAGAAACCCGCAATCAATCCATCTACATAGAAAGGAGAAACAAGAAAGGAAAGGCTCAATGTTGAATTGAGATCTCATTAGTCCGGTAAAGATCGAGTCCAGTTATAAAGGGAAGAATATCAATAGAATGGCTGAACAATATGACCAGTACCCATCGATGCTAGCAGGGGATTTCCATGATTTCTTTAGGTTGGAAGATAGAAGGAGTTTCAGAAACGACACTACGTCTAATCGTAGGAGAGCTGAGAAGTTTGCATCAAATTTCATCGTTGTGGTCTAATGGATTTGGCATGCTGTAGTCCTAGACCACTTGGACCAATGGTAGGGAAGGGTTAGCTAAGACGCTGCTTCGATTGGATCTAGCCTTAGTTTAGTAAAGTAGAAGTTGAAAGAGATTTTACCATAAGCTGTGCTTGGAAACATCCCTCGTACCACCTCAGACTACTATCCTATGATCATTTACATGGAAGGTATTCATTCTGCTAAACCCTCTAATCGTCCCTTCAGGTGTGAAGCTGTCTGGTTCTCTCATCCGCACTTTAGAAAGATTATTTTGAATACCTGGGAAAAGGAAAGGGTTTAAGCTATATAAAAGCCTCTAACTTAGATAAAGACAATAATGTCTTCTAGTTGCGTCTGCTTATAGGATAGCGCCCGCAGGGAGTTCCTATTACAGAAGGGGATGGGACTAGGAGGCTTTGCATACAGACTAGTAACATCTCTTAGATGGCTGCCTTCTACTTACATAAGGACTCACCCTAGGAAAGGATTTGATTCATACCCAGACTAGTCCTACCTTCTGCTTCTGAACCTCCTGATTTAATACCCTTTGAATAGCTACAAAGAAAGAAGGGCTTCAATCGAGTCACGACACGAAAAGAATAGAAGCTTTCTCATGCGGGTTAGGAACTTAAAGAGAGGGAAGAAGCTCTTAGATTAGAAAGGGAAAGGACAGGAGTCTCACTCTTCACTTCTTGGCTGGGAGTTGATTCCCGGAGTGACGGAAGAATAAGAGTAGCGGTGGGAAGACTCCTGATGCTTTCAGGCTTATGTTGGGGTTAACTGAACCCAAAGAAAGCCTAAAAGAATCCCTATATTCCTAACAAGGTTAGTGTAATATGCTCGACTAAGGGGAAAGAGGAAAGGAAAGAAGGTTAGCCGAGCACGGATCTGGGCTTAAGGCAAGGAGTGCACTGATAGCACTAGTCGAAGAAAGGCAGTTAGATCATAAGAAGGCGGGTAGGTAAGAATAGGAAGTTTAGAGGAGTGAAGGGGTTTAGGAGGGACTAAAACACAGCTAGCTAAGTATATTGTATTCCAATATAACAATCTAACTAGGGTTGTCAAATCTTTGACTTCTGGAAGAAGGTTTGGTAAAGCGAAATCTCTAACTTCATCTGTAAGAGAAGAGTACAGAGTAGCTGGAAAGTTTAACTCGACTGAAGGCATTGGCGAGACTAAAAGCACTAAAAGTAAGGTAAGGGAGGTTGCCAGCTTGACTTCGCCTCCACGGCACGGAGGTCATCCAGTTAGTTTAGGAGAGAAGCTCTTGGGGTGGGGAGGATAGGAAATTAAAACGAATCAGTCCGGTAGAAAAGTATGTAACTGGTACCAAGACTTTACTTCTAATGCAGGTAAGCAGAAGCTAACTCGAAAATCTTTGTGGAGTTAACGTTGACCCAGTGGCTAGAAGTTCCATTTCAAATGGATTGACTAAGAGGATCTTGAGCCAGATAGGAAAGATTCCTCGCCAAGGTTCGGAGATGCTGACACAACGTTTGAAGAAAGCTCGACTCATAGGGTTGGGGGCAAGACTCAGCCTCTAAACTCTAAACCAAAGATTCTCCTTCAGTAGATTCGTAGCAAGGAGATTCCTCAATAAAATCTTTATTCTGAAAGAACTAAAAAGGGAGTGGGGTATTCGAATTCGACCGAAGCAAAGGTTCTTTTCCACGAGTACTAAACCGGGGCATAAAGCCCTTTTCTTTCATCACAGGAAAGTAGGGTAGGGAACTGGTCTTTTGGATATGTCTTACCGGAAAGAAGCTCGACTGAAAGCAGGTGCTAACTCGATCCCGATTCTCTTTCAAAGGAGGTGCCATATCCCGCGAAGGGTGAGAAAGACGTGGCTAACTCGACAGAGGAAGGAGCTATCGGAAGGGAAGGAGAGCGAGGGCTCAGCCAAAGACAGAGGATCTGTATAGGATAAACCGCAGGGAGAGAAGATGAAAGATTCTCAACTAATACAGAGGACGGGGCATACCCTGGGACTTGCTAACTCAACCTTAAAAGCTGTTCTCTTATAAAATTAGCTGGGGAGGAAAAGGGAGAGTCGACTTGGCTTGGATTATCCAACAGCGGATGCAAACGAAGAAAGCAAAGCGTTAGAATCAAAGACTGGCTTGCTCACCCTAGCGCTACGGAGGGGGCCAACCTCTATTATGTTATGCTAGACAAGCGATTCTCGAAAACAAGCAGTTCAAGAGATGCTGCTCGGAATTCTATTGAGAGTCCACTCGCTATTAGCTCGCTTAAATCTCTCCACTCGCATAGTAAACTGCGCTCGCCCTAGCGAAGCGATCTCAGAATTGATTGCAAGAGTTGATACATAGTCTCTGCCCAAAGAGCTTCGTAGCAGGGTCCCCAGAGCTGCTGTCTACTTTCAACGGATATTGTATTCTGAGCAGACTTGAAGCTAATTCGATTCTTTCACAGATGCATTTCGTGATCCACACGAGTCAAGAGACTGCCTTGTCAGTTCGATTCCCCAGATGACCTACTTGACTTCTTGTGTCTTGCTACCACAGGGACCCCGGCCTTTTTCGCTTCAAGCCGATTTCAAACCGGAGACTGCCATCAAAAGTGGAAAACTTGCCAAAACCTGGGAATTTTTGTTGCAAGCCCTATTTGCCTCGGAGAAGATAAAAAGCCATTAGTCGACACTTATAAATAAGGCATATTCGGTGCTCCAAATCACTTCTATTTATTCCACTAAAGGGGCCGAGACTAGAAGAGGGATGCCCCTAGAACGGTACTTTCAAATCCCACCTTCGGATCCCAAGCTCAGGACACTCGACAAAAGGGAAATCCCGAATCTTGGAATGCTGGGACAGGTGTAAACAACTTCTTTTCGAATAGAATCGGTTCTTGAATAAGATGTCCTCCTACTAAGAGCGATGCCTTGGGACCAGTAGCCAGGGAAGGGCAAGCTGCCTGCCTTAGAGAGCTACAAGTCCCATTAAGGTATGAGGTAGCTTGCTTACTCTCTTCTCGATACCTAGCCTAGGAAAGAGATTAGTATAGTAGGCAGCTAGCGGGTTTGGTGATGCTTTCGAAGGATCATTATTAATGGTATAAATAAGAAGTGGGTCATGTACACTGCTAACTTAGAGAAAGAAAAAAACTAAGTAGTCATGCATGGTACTACAAACGATGTTTAGTTTAATTCTTTCAAAGACCCCCTCCCTACCTAATATTCGAATCAAACAAAGGTAATAAAGCCACTTGTTTTATTCTTCTTTTTCAACAAAGTGGATGAAACCTCCTTCGTCAACAGATAAGAGCCCACCGAGACAGGAAATTGGAAAGCCACCTCTTACTATGTAAATGAGTTTTGCAGAAAGATGCAGCTCTCTCAAGAGATTTTGGATCTCCTCGAAAGAAAATCTTGATTGTTCAAAGGAATAGCAAGAATTATTTCATGGACATAGCGAACAAAAGGAAGATGTGGAAAGCGGTTGATGAATGTTCGATCAAAGCTGTCTAAATAGAAATTGAGTAAGACGCAGGCGAGAAGGCCTGCAGACGGTACCCCAGTCTCCGCTGACCAATCTCGTCCATCCTCATCAAGAATTGGTAATTCAAAAAAGGATGAGACTAGTCGAAAAATAGATGGATCGTTCAGCACGGGTTCGAGTTTAGCCAAGAGGCGGGAGCGAGAAAGTGTATTCAAAGAAGGAGTCAAATCGAAATGAAGAAGCATTCCAACTTGACCCCATTTGAGAACTTCTCCATAAAAGCCCTTCCTCCCCTCCTTAGCCGTTCGAAAGGCGAACGAATTCTCCAAAGAATAAGAATCAAAAGTCAAACTTAGAACACGCGAAAGAGCTATGAAAACAAGATTATCTTCAGATTCAGCAAGCACCGCGAAATAAACATTCGGTAAATCAGGGACACTGAAAACATGGAAGAAGTTCGTTCTTGGGTAATCATTAGGTAGCACTAAGAACTTTAAAGGAGAGAAAACATACGTTCCTGACAAAACAGCTTGTTTAATCTCACTCACTTTTTCTTCCCCAAAGGGGTATTGCTGACTAAAAGCACTGAACACATTATCAATCTCCGAAGAAAGCTGATACAACGAACACTGAGAAAACATTTCCTACCAAGTACTCCTCCTATTTTCTATTAATCAAAAGATCTCTCCTAAA